CCGGTCAAGCCCCCTACGACTAGCTGTATCCTTGCTGTTGGTTGCCCAGAACTCTTGGAGCTGCGAGACGCGAAAATCCCAGGGTTATCACCAGTCGACCTAGCTATGATTATTATGTCCATAAACATAAACCTGAAAGAGCGCCAGGACTATCACTTTAATTCTCAAGTGAAAGTTCAAATTCAACCCATAGATCCAAATATAGGGACATTTGAGGCGGAGACTAAGGATACTGGGAAAGACATAATCGGTACAGAAGTTCCGAAACGGTCACACAACTTGGGTATCGATTTTCAAGAGGAGGAGGAAAGAGCTGCGGACGACCCGCTGGATTACTATCCGGTTCTTTCAAGAGAATACAAACGCTTGGTAGTTTATAAGGAGAGGGAGGAGGATCAGGAAACCAAAGAGAATCCTGATACCCCTCTTGATGATGAACTAGACGGCCAAAACAACAAAGAGATAGCGCTACTGCAGTTCAGAAAAGAACCGGATTTTGATAGGGACCTAATCAGAGGATCCACGACCATTCAAAGACGTAAAGCAGTTATTTTGAATCCGTATCAACTACACATCCGGTCTCCACTTTTTTTGGGCAGAACAGACAGAACGCTTTTTCCTTCTTTTTTTTCTTCTTTTAATATCTCCAAAATCATCTCCAATATCAAAAGAACAAAACAAATTTTTAGTATTTGGGTGGAGAAAGGTCCCAAATTCGAAGTCTCAACTTCGGATTCTGAGATAAAAAAAGATAAAGAACCGACAGAAACGCGATCTCTTTCGGAGGAAGAAGAAAAGGAAATGGAAATAGCAGAAAGAATCCTAGAACACATACAACAGAGGTTTGAAGAACTGCTAAGCTACGGATCTTGGGAGGTTGTCCTGATAATGCAAGGATCAAGAAGTCTCGCCGTAGTAGCCCAGTCGTATTTTAGAAAATACATCCTATTGCCTTCAATAGTCATAGTGAAAAATCTCGTCCGTATGTTATTCCGTCAAACTTCCGAATGGTCCGCGGATTGGAGCGATTGGAAGAAAGAAATGCATGTCAAATGCACTTATATGGGCGTTGAAATATCAGACACAGAATTTCCGAAGGACTGGTTACTAGAAGGTATTCAGATAAAGGTCCTAGACCCTTTCTATCCAAAACTTTGGCGCAGATCTAAGCTACGATCCCGTCATAGAGATCCAATGAAAGAGAAAAAAAGAAATGCAGATTGGAAAAATAAAAGAAAAAGGAAACTGAAACGCGAACCTTCTTTTTATTTAACAGCGTGGGGAGCGGGAATAACAAGACCTTTTGGTCGTTTTGTAAAAAAAGAAGGGTTTTTTACACCCCTTTTGGAAGAACTCGAAAAAAGAAGTAGAAAAGAGAAAAAGAAACCTTTTTCAGTTCTAATTCGAATTCTAATAAGAGGTCTAATAAGACCTTTAATAAAAAGGTTTCCATTTCTACGGAGAATACTAGAGATCTTAAAAGATCAAATGAGATGGATTCAAAAAAGCACTCTATTTTTTAGTAATTTGATTAAGAAATATATTAAAAACAAAGTTTATAAATCGAATAAATTTAAGAAATCTAAATCGAATAAATTTAAGAAATCTAAAAAAAGAATTCAAAGAAAATTAGCTAATCAAAAGAACAAAAGAAGAAAATATATTAGTAGAAAAGAAAAAAATCAACTCATTTTAAAAAGAATGCAAAAAAAAGTAGCTGATCAAAAAAGAATTCTCAAAAAATTAGTTGATCAAAAAAAAAAGCAAAAAACATTATCTGATCGAGACAGAATTCGAAGGAAATTATTGGATCAAAAAAGAATGCTAAAAAAATTCTCTGATGAAAAAAAAAGAATGCAAATAAAATTCGCTGATCAAGAAAAAAGAATTCAAAGAAAATTAGCTAATCAAAAGAACAAAAGAATTGGCAAAAAAAATCCCATTTCTCGCAAACCAAATAGAGAAATAAAAGGGAGAGTATCTCAACTTCGAATGCCTCAAAGGCAAAACTATATCTTCATCCGCCCGACAAGACCCAGTAAGGGGGGGGCTAAGGTTTTCAAAAGGTCCTTTTTACCTCAATATCAAAATAGCTTTCAAAATCAAAATGCAATACCCTTTCGAAATCCTCCTCCTGTTTTTTCTCCAAATTTGACTCGTTCACAAATTCAAATGGGGAAGATGTTGTACGTTAATAGAGAGATAATCTGGCGCGAAATAGTAAAAAATTACATCAAACTAATGGCCTTCTATCTAACTCCAGATGGACGTATACGTGAAAATTGTGGTGCGAAAAGGCTTAATGTTGAAAAAATGGAAATAGAACTAACGGAACCTTTTTTTTGGTCTGTAGTCACACGAAAGAGGGCCCAATTCAAGGCTAAATTGCTCTGTTTCATAGAAAGAAAATACAGGGATCTTTTTCTAGATACCATTGAGATTTTCATAATTCATGCACAACCTTTCTTTGAATCCTTTGAATCAAAAATCAAAATAATGAGCAAGGATAAGAAAAAAAGAATTGTTGAAGCAAAGAAAAAAAAACTCATAATGAACTTTATTTCGATTCTCAAAAAATCGCGTTTTGATACTGATAGTAGTAATGAGAAATCACAGACTTCTCAGCGGCGGTGGCGGCGGAACTTATCTTCCTTGTCCCAAGCGCATGTATTTTACAATTTATCGCAAACACAAGCGAATGAGTATCGCTTGAGATCTGTACTTCAAGATCGCAAGAATGAAATAAAAGACTTTTTGCGGACACTAGGAATTGCAAAATCTAAAAGACTTTCGAATTCTGATAAATGGAAAAACTGGTTAAGGGGTTATTATCAATACCATTTATCTCAGACTGGATGGTCTAAGTTAGTACCGCAAGAATGGCGAAATGAGGTCAGTAAACGCCGTACGAGTCAAAAGAAAAAATATAAAAAATCAAAAAAAGATTCATACAAAAAAGCCCAACCCATTCATCGCGAGAAACAAGAAGATTCTGTAATGAAGCCATTACCGGCTCATGTTCATAAAGTAAAAAAAAACTACAGATATGATCTTTTATCACAGAAATATATTTATTATGAGGACAAGAAGGACTCATACTCATATATTTCTGTTAAGGATTATCCATTTCTTTCTGATTCTATTTCAGAGAATAAGAAGGATTCTATTTCAGAGAATAAGAAGGATTCTATTTCAGAGAATAAGAAGGATTCTATTTCAGAGAATAAGAAGGATTCTATTTCAGAGAATAAGAAGGATTCTATTTCAGAGAATAAGAAGGATTCTATTTCAGAGAATAAGAAGGATTCTATTTCAGAGAATAAGAAGGATTCTATTTCAGAGAATAAGAAGGATTCTATTTCAGAGAATAAGAATCTTAATGATTCTCTAGAAGATCATCTTCTTATGAATAGGAATATGAATTCTATTCATTCGTATACAGAGAATATGGATGAAAAATCTTTTGAGTTGGAAATTCTTTCTAAATCTCTTAGAGAGAATATCGATATTAAGACCCAGACCGATAGAGATACTGGGACCAACATTCATAAAGACTTTTTCTTTTTTGGGTGGGTGGAAAAAATCAAATTGGATTGGTTGGAAATGAGTGAAAACATGAAAAAAATTGTTAAACTTTCGGATCAGGAAACGAAAATGGAAACGGAAACGAAAATGGAAACGAAAATGGAAACGAAAATGAAAATGGAAACGAAAATGAAAATGGAAACGAAAATGAAAACGGAAACGGAATCTCGGTTCGCTTGGTTCTTCTTAGAATTAGCGCGACTTTATGATGCATATAAGGATTATAAGTATGATGATGATGGTGCATATGAGCATGATCCGCGGATCATACCAATTAAATTACTTGTTTTCGATGAGAAAATCTTTAGCGAAAATCGAAAAGGGTATATTTATTTAAGACAACTACTGAGACAATGGTATAAGCGTAAGAAACAAGAAAAAGAAAAAGACCATCCTAAGCAAAAAGAAAGAGAACAGATGAAGAAAGTTCATCAAATAATAAAACGAGAAGAAAAACGGCTTAAGCAAAAAGAAAAAAAACGGCGTAGTAAGCAAAAAGAAAAAGAACATCCTAAGCAAGAAGAAAAAGAACAGCCTAAGCAAAAAGAAAAAGAACAGCCTAAGCAAAAAGAAAAAGAACAGCCTAAGCAAAAAGAAAAAGAACAGCCTAAGCAAAAAGAAAAAGAACAGCGTAAGCAAAAAGAAAAAGAACAGCGTAAGCAAAAAGAAAAAGAACAGCCTAAGCAAAAAGAAAAAGAACAGCGTAAGCAAAAAGAAAAAGAACAGCGTAAGCAAAAAGAAAAAGAACAGCCTAAGCAAAAAGAAAAAGAACAGCGTAAGCAAAAAGAAAAAGAACAGCGTAAGCAAAAAGAAAAAGAACAGCCGGGCCAAAAGAATCTTGGATCAGATCCGCAAAATCAACAAAAAGATCTTGAAACAGATTCCGCGGAATCGAAATCAGACTCAGACATTAAGAATAAGAAAAAGCAAGAACGTGAAGAAAAAAAAAAACTCATGGAGATGGTTCGTAAAGTATACACAAATTTGTTCCTGAAAAAACATTTGCTTTCTCAATTACACTTGGATCCAACTGTGGATCTGGACTATATCAGGGGATTGTCTTTCGGGATTAAGATGTCGGAAAGTCCAAGGAAAAAGGATCTTTCTGTATACACTACACTACTAGAAGACTTGGATATGGGTACATTGACGGAGCTACATAAGTCAACGAAGTCTATTCTACCAGATTTGAGAAGACTCATAAAATCCAAAATACTAACTATCGATCCGATTCGTTTGTTTAAAAAATTGGATGGACAATCAATTATGTATCAAACAATAAGTATTGCCTTGGTCCATAAGAATCAGCACCAAACTAATCAAATATGCCAAGAAAAGAAATATGATTTGCTTGTTCCTGACAATATTCCATCTACTAGACGTCGGAGAGAATTTAGAATTCGAGTTTGTTTTAATTCTGAAAGTTGGATATTTTTGGATAGGGATCCAGTATGGGTCGACGAGTACAACATAAGGAACTGTGTGCATTTTTTGGATGAGGACAAGCATATTGATACGGATAGAAATAAATTGATCCAACTCAAATTGTTTCTTTGGCCCAATTATCGATTAGAAGATTTAGCTTGTATGAATCGCTACTGGTTTAATATCAATAATGGAAGTCGTTTCAGTATGTCAAGGATACATATGTATCCACGATTCAGAATTCGTTGATGGTACATTTGCTATATATCTATATTACGTGTCATATCCGGCAGATAAAGGCATACAGATGTACACAGGTTATGTTACATTCTGATACACGATACTGATTCAATGATGTATCATAGCAATTGGATCTAGAAATGAATCGGAAGAATTTTCTTAAGTCCAAATCATTACCTTTTGTGAGCATAGAAGTATACCATCTCTTTCTATCGAATCCAATGTAGAAATACAACTTTGAATTGGATTCGATAGACAAAAGTAGTCTATGACTAAATCCATATTATTTTATTGTGCGTACCAGACCTAAACGAGCGGCATTATTATTATTTCTGATCAGTAATATCAGAAAAGAAAGAAAAAAGAGAAAGAAATTTTTATGATAAAAAACTCATTAATCTCGGTTATTCCGCAAGAAGAAAAAAACAAAGGATCTGTTGAATTTCAAATATTCAACCTCACCAATAAGATACAGAGACTTACTTCCCATTTGGAATTGCACAGAAGAGACTATTTATCTCAGAGAGGTATGCGGAAAATTATTGGAAAACGTCAACGACTACTGGCTTATTTGTCAAAGAAAAATAGAGTACGTTATAAAGAATTAATTGGTCAGTTGGATATTCGGGAACCAAAAATTCGTTAATTGGAAGATTCGTTTGAATTATTTGGTTTATTGGATCTTGAATTTTGATGAACCTCGTTTCCAGCAATTCATGAAATAATGAATCAGGGGAAGAAAACATATGACTGTACCGGAAACAAGAAAAGACTTCATGATAGTCAATATGGGTCCGCACCACCCATCAATGCATGGTGTTCTTCGACTCATCGTTACTCTAGATGGTGAAGATGTTATTGACTGTGAACCCGTATTGGGTTATTTACATAGGGGGATGGAAAAAATTGCGGAAAACCGAACAATTATACAGTATCTACCTTATGTAACACGTTGGGATTATTTAGCTACTATGTTCACAGAGGCAATAACGGTAAATGCGCCAGAACAACTGGGAAATATTCAAGTACCTAAAAGAGCCAGCTATATCAGAGTCATTATGCTGGAGTTGAGTCGTATAGCTTCTCATTTATTATGGCTTGGGCCTTTTATGGCAGATATCGGTGCACAGACTCCTTTCTTCTATATTTTCAGAGAGAGGGAATTGCTATATGATCTATTCGAAGCTGCCACAGGTATGCGAATGATGCATAATTATTTCCGTATCGGGGGAGTAGCTGCTGATCTACCTCATGGCTGGATAGATAAATGTTTGGATTTCTGCGATTATTCTTTAACAGGGGTTGTTGAATATCAAAAACTTATTACACGGAATCCCATTTTTTTGGAACGAGTTGAAGGGGTGGGCATTATTGGTGGAGAAGAAGCCATAAATTGGGGTTTATCAGGACCAATGCTACGAGCTTCCGGAATCCAATGGGATCTTCGTAAAGTTGATCGTTATGAGTGTTACGATGAATTCGATTGGGGAGTCCAATGGCAAAAAGAAGGAGACTCGTTAGCTCGTTATTTAGTACGAATCAGTGAAATGGCGGAATCCATCAAAATTATTCAACAGGCTCTGGAGGGAATTCCGGGCGGGCCCTATGAGAATTTAGAAGTACGGCGCTTTGATAAAGCAAGGGATTTCGAATGGAATGATTTTCAATATCGATTCATTAGTAAAAAGCCTTCTCCCACTTTTGAATTGTCGAAACAAGAACTTTATGTGAGAGTCGAAGCCCCAAAAGGAGAATTGGGAATTTTTCTGATCGGAGATAATAGTGGGTTTCCCTGGAGATGGAAAATTCGTCCACCCGGTTTCATCAATTTGCAAATTCTTCCTCAGCTAGTTAAAAGAATGAAATTGGCTGATATCATGACGATACTAGGTAGTATAGATATCATTATGGGAGAAGTTGATCGTTGAAATGATAATTGATACGACAGAAATACAAGCTATCAATTCTTTTTCCAGATCGGAATCCTTAAAAGAGGTGTATGGCCTCGTATGGTTGCTTGTCTCTATTTTTACTCCTATAGTGGGAATCGCAATAGGTGTACTCGTGATTGTGTGGTTAGAAAGAGAAATATCCGCAGGGATACAACAACGTATTGGTCCTGAATATGCTGGTCCTTTGGGAATTCTTCAAGCTCCGGCGGATGGGATCAAACTATTTTTCAAAGAAGATCTTCTACCATCTAGAGGAGATGTTCGGTTATTCAGTATCGGACCATCTATAGCAGTCATATCCATTCTGCTAAGTTATTCAGCAATTCCTTTTGGCTATCGTTTTGTTCTAGCCGATCTCAGTATAGGTGTTTTTTTATGGATCGCCATTTCCAGTATTGCTCCTATTGGACTTCTTATGTCAGGATATGGATCGAACAATAAATATTCCTTTTCGGGTGGTCTACGAGCCGCTGCTCAATCCATTAGTTATGAAATACCGTTAACTCCATGTGTGTTATCAATATCTCTACGTGTGATTCGTTCGAACATGAACCTTTACCCCTTTCCTTTCTTTCTAGGAAAGGGGTTGAATGTATTGAATAGATATCTTTCTTTTTTTGATTCATTATTCGGGTCAATGAATTAAACCGGATAGTTATATGAGTGAAACAAAACAGCTTATAAATTTGCAGTCAAAAGATTGATTCTCATCCCCTATGTACGAGAGTAAGGTGAAAGTAAACATAAGCAGTGGAAACTGTTTATCCCAAGATTGGTTGATTAGTCACCATGACTTGAAGCGGATGCAAAAGATCAACTGTATAGAGTTTCTACAATTGTATTGTATGTATTACCATACCGGGGATCAATCAAAAATGAGTGGACGGTTAGGAACACCAAGGTACACAAAGGATTCATAATGGAGATAATGTAAGGTATCCAAAGGGATACTTTGCCATAAAAGGAATCATAATGAGGACTTTAAGTTGGTAGAAACGATCAAGCAGTACTTCCTCACGATTCTGATCCAGAGTATGCTCTTATCCACCGATTAAAGAAATAACTATCGGGAACGAAATAATCCTTCCCTTTTTGAGTTTAGAATCCCCTCTTTTTCTTTTTAGTGAGAAAGAAGAACAGGAACGGAAGAAATAAAATACAATAGGAAACCTTGAATACTATACTAAGATGTCTTTGTTTATCTCCTCCAACCCATCCATATTCATACAGATGGAATTCCTATCATGATACACTGAACTAGTGTATGTAGTGTCTAATTCTTTTTCGTAATCGAAAGATATGGGTCGTCTATTGATACAACGAGTACGAGTATTTTATTGAAAGATTAAGCTATTACTAAACAAAAATCAATTAGAATTTGAAAATAAAGGATGAGATCAATTCAGAAGCGCTTTTTATTTGTTATTAGAGCAGACAGAATTTCTTTGGTCGAATTCAGAACTCTCCGATGCATCTTTACTCTACCCACCCTACAAACATGCCAAAGTAATAAGGAACCAAAACAGTCTTTTGATTTATTTGTGGCCGCTGAGGAGCCGTATGAAGCTGAGGTTTCATGTACGGTTCTGGAATAGCGATGGGAACGGTGGTGTTATCATCGACTATGATTATCTAACAGTTCAAGTACAGTTGATATAGTTGAGGCACAGTCAAAATATGGGTTTTGGGGATGGAATCTGTGGCGTCAACCTATAGGGTTTTTAGTTTTTCTAATTTCTTCCCTAGCGGAATGTGAGAGATTACCCTTTGATTTACCAGAAGCAGAAGAGGAATTAGTCGCGGGTTATCAAACTGAATATTCAGGTATCAAATCTGGTTTATTTTACGTTGCTTCTTACCTAAATCTACTAGTTTCTTCATTATTTGTAACAGTTCTTTACTTGGGCGGGTGGGATCTATCTATTCCGTACATATTCATTCCTGAACTTTTCGGAATAAATAAAACGGGTGGAGTCTTTGGAACAACAATCGGTATCCTTATTACATTAGCTAAAGCTTATTTGTTCCTGTTCATTTCTATCACAACAAGATGGACTTTACCTAGGATGAGAATGGACCAACTATTAAATCTTGGATGGAAATTTCTTTTACCCGTTTCTCTAGGTAATCTATTATTGACAACTTCTTCCCAACTCCTTTCACTGTAACAGAATACATATTCAAAATTCATAACCTCTCTCAAGCAAGAGAAAGAAACATCAATTTTTTCATAGATATCCGCTATATGTTCCCTATAGTGACTAGATTCATGAATTACGGTCAACAAACAATACGAGCTGCAAGGTACATTGGTCAAAGTTTCATGATTACCTTATCTCACGCGAATCGTTTACCTGTAACTATTCAATATCCCTACGAAAAATCGATCGTATCAGAACGTTTCCGCGGTCGAATCCACTTTGAATTTGATAAATGCATTGCTTGTGAAGTATGTGTTCGTGTATGTCCCGTGGATCTACCCGTTGTTGATTGGAGATTGGAAACAGATATTAGAAAGAAACGATTGCTTCATTATAGTATTGATTTTGGAATCTGTATATTTTGTGGTAACTGCGTCGAGTATTGTCCAACAAACTGTTTATCCATGACTGAAGAATATGAACTTTCTACTTATGATCGTCACGAATTGAATTATAATCAAATTGCTTTGGGTCGGTTACCAATGTCAGTAATTGGAGATTACACAATTCGACCAATTATGAATTCGACTCAAATCAAAATAGCCATGGATAACCCCCTTGATTCAAGAACGATTACTAAGATTCAGTTTTGATCTAAAGGAGCGTAGTTTCTTTCTTTTTGGTTGGTTAGTAACTACAAAACATAACCGTTGATTGTTGAGAATCACGGCTTGATTTGGGTTTAGAATAGATTCATATATCCGTAATGATTTCGAAATATACAATTCCAACCGCTTTCGGATACAGAAGAAGGATTGGCCCAATAACTGTATCTACATCAATCCACACCACGTTGGGATTCCATTCAATTAGGAACGTATCCTTTACAAAAAAAAAGAAAGATAGGGTAACCTCCTTTTTCCTGGCCCGGTCAGTAGTCAGTAAGGTCATGAAATATTTCAACTTATTTATCTCTTATTTTTATTTTACACATAATGGATTTACCTGGACCAATACATGATATTCTTTTAGTGTTTCTGGGATCGGGTCTTATATTAGGAGGCCTAGGAGTGGTATTACTTACCAATCCAATTTATTCTGCCTTTTCATTGGGATTGGTTCTTGTTTGTATATCTTTATTCCATATTCCATCTAACTCCTATTTTGTAGCTGCTGCACAGCTCCTTATTTACGTAGGAGCCATAAATGTCTTAATCGTATTTGCTGTGATGTTCATGAATGGTTCAGAATATTACAAGGATTTATATCTTTTGACAGTTGGAGATGGAGTCACTTTACTGGTTTGTACAAGTATTCTTTTTTCACTAATTACTACTATTTCAAATATGTCATGGTATGGGATTATTTGGACTACAAGATCAAACCAGATTATGGAGCAGGACCTGACAAGTAGCGTTCAACAAATTGGAATTCATTTATCAACAGATTTTTATCTTCCCTTTGAACTCATTTCTATAATTCTTTTAGTTGCCTTGATAGGCGCAATTGCTACGGCTCGTCAGTAATAAATACTTAGAATTAGAAATCCAAAATCAAAAATAAGGCCTTGTTTTCTTCTGTGTTATGATTATCATATCACATAAATTTTCCTTCAGTTCTATTTTTCTATTTTACTGTTATCCATAAAATGGAAGGGGTTTGAGTTTTAGTTCGATCTATTACTGATACCTTCCTTTGTTTCGTACTTGTTAGGTTCTAGTCAATCAAATCGGTGAAATTTGACTCTTGTTCATATTGAAATCAATCTCGATTGATGAGGAGTTGGTCAATGATGACTGAGCATGTACTTTTTTTGAGTGCCTATTTATTTTCTATCGGTATTTATGGATTGATCACAAGCCGAAACATGGTTAGAGCACTTATGTGTCTTGAGCTTATACTGAATGCGGTTAATATAAATCTAGTAACATTTTCGAATTTATTTGATAGTCGTCAATTAAAAGGAGACATTTTCTCGATCTTTATTATAGCTATTGCAGCCGCTGAAGCAGCTATTGGACCAGCTATTGTTTCGTCGACCTATCGTAACAGAAAATCAACTCGTATCAATCAATCGAATTTGTTGAATAAATAGTCGTAATGATAGAAAAAAAGACAGATAGAATATTTACCAATTCAAATTAGTGTGTTATGGATAACTCGTATGACCATGTTTGCCGAAACGTAAGATATCAAAATATTTTGGCTTGGCTCTCTTTCATGAACAGATCCAGAAGTAGATTGATTATCAAAAAATTTCTGGTAAACCACTGATTCGTCTGGTGTTTGCAATATATGATTCAGTTACTACTGATTTGACCGGATCGAAAATTGATAACGTTCCAAAAATGGATAAATCCAATGTCACACTCAGTAAAGATTTATGATACATGTATAGGGTGTACTCAATGTGTACGAGCTTGTCCCACAGATGTATTGGAAATGATACCTTGGGACGGATGCAAAGCTAAGCAAATTGCTTCTGCTCCAAGAACGGAGGACTGTGTAGGTTGTAAGAGATGTGAATCCGCTTGTCCAACGGATTTCTTGAGTGTCCGGGTTTATTTATGGCATGAGACAACTCGCAGCATGGGTCTAGCTTATTGATACGTTTCATACAATTCCACTTGAATCCATTTGATTCCTTTTTACCGACAAAAACCCGCACTCGAGAAAATCGATTTTCTCGAGTGCGGGTTTTTCTGGTCAAAGTCTATCTTGTCTTTATCACGAGTTATTTTCCTTGGTTAACAATAATTGTCGTTTTTCCAATATCCGCGGGTTTCTCAATTTTCTTTCTCCCTCATAGAGGAAATAGGGCAGTTCGGTGGTATACTATTTGTATCTCCATGTTAGAACTCCTTCTAACAACCTATGCATTCTGTTATCATTTTCAATTGGACGATCCATTAATCCAATTGAAGGAGGATTATAAATGGATAAATATTTTTGGTTTTCACTGGAGACTAGGAATCGATGGACTTTCCATAGGACCCATTTTACTGACGGGATTCATCACTACTTTAGCTACTTTAGCGGCTTGGCCAGTTACTCGAGATTCGCGATTGTTCTATTTCCTAATGTTAGGAATGTACAGCGGTCAAATAGGATTATTTTCTTCTCGAGACCTTTTACTTTTTTTCATCATGTGGGAGTTGGAATTAATTCCTGTTTACCTACTTTTATCCATGTGGGGGGGTAAGAAACGTCTGTACTCAGCTACAAAGTTTATTTTGTACACTGCGGGGGGTTCCATTTTTCTCTTAATGGGAGTTCTAGGTATGGGTTTATATGGTTCCAATGAACCAACATTAAATTTTGAAACATCAGCTAATCAATCATATCCCTTGGAATTGGAAATAATATTCTATTTTGGTTTCTTTATTACTTATGCTGTCAAATCGCCGATTCTACCCTTACATACATGGTTACCAGATACCCATGGAGAAGCACATTACAGTACATGTATGCTTCTAGCCGGAATCTTATTAAAAATGGGGGCATATGGGTTAATTCGGATCAATATGGAATTATTACCCCATGCCCATTCTATATTTTCTCCTTGGTTGATAATAGTAGGAACAATACAAATAATCTATGCAGCTTCAACTTCTCCAGGTCAATGCAATTTAAAAAAGAGAATAGCCTATTCCTCGGTATCTCATATGGGTTTCACAATTATAGGAATTGGTTCCATAACCGATATGGGTCTCAATGGAGCTATTTTACAAATAATTTCTCATGGATTTATTGGCGCTGCGCTTTTTTTCTTGGCAGGAACGACGTACGATAGAATACGTCTTGTTTATCTCGACGAAATGGGAGGAATAGCCATCCCAATGCCAAAAATATTTACCATGTTCAGTAGCTTCTCGATGGCTTCTCTTGCGTTGCCAGGAATGAGTGGTTTTGTTGCAGAATTAGTAGTCTTTTTTGGAATAATTACTAGTCCGAAATATCTTTTAATGCCAAAAGTACTAATTACTTTTGTAATGGCAATTGGAATGATATTAACTCCTATTTATTCATTATCTATGTCACGTCAGATATTCTATGGATACAAGCTGTTTCATGTTCCAAATTCTTCTTTTTTGGATTCTGGACCACGCGAACTATTTGTTTCGATCTGTATCTTTCTACCCGCAATAGGTATCGGTATTTATCCCGATTTCCTTCTCTCACTATCAGTTGACAGGGCAGAAACTATTCTATCTAATTACTTTTATAAATTATAAATAGTTTTCATCAATAAGACGTCAAATAATCCTGTGATTTAAAAGATCGTTCACTGTACAATGAAAAAACAAAAGAAAAAATGAAGTGAATCGGAATTGGAATCAGATACATCTCGAGTTTTTGAGAACCATTTACATTTTTAATCACTACTAAATGGTCCTCAAAAACTCGCACAAACTTTCGTTATATGGATTGATATTTCTATGTATTTAGTCCATTTCTTCAATTCGATGTTAATGTGAATGAACCATAACTATGTAGTCCTATTCCTAATAGATTGACCCCAAAATAGCATATCCAAATTATAAGAAATCCCACAGAAGCCACAATTGCCGAATTCGCGCCTTGCAAATTCCGATTTGTTCTAATATGTAAATAAATCGCGAATATGGTCCAAGTAATAAACGCCCAAGTTTCCTTGGGGTCCCAATTCCAATAAGACCCCCATGCCTCATTAGCCCATACCGCTCCCGAAAGAATGCCTATAGTTAAAAAGGTAAACCCTAGACTAATGACACGATAACTCCAATGATCCAATCGCTGAGTCAATTGATACCTGTGATAATTTCTAAATGAAAAAAAAGAAGTGCTTTGTAAAAGACTTCTTTTTTCATTCAAGTAGTGGATCTCCCCAAAGTAAAATGACCAAATGAATAAATTATTGCTTTTGCCAACAATGCCTATGTTTTTTCGAAATGTAATGAATAAAAGAGCTACTGATAATAACGATCCGCATAAAAGAGCTGCATAGCTCAATACCATCATACTTACGTGCATCATTAACCACTGGGATTGTAGGGCGGGGACTAATATTGCAGATTGATGTATTTGAGTTGAAAGACCCGAAGTCGCAAAGCCTTGGGTAAAAATAGCGCTTGGCGCGATTATTGCGCTTAAATCATTTTTCTTTTTGTGGTTCCCTATTTTAGGAACCATATGAATAATAGAGAAACTCCATGAAAGGAACATTAATGATTCATATAAATCACTTAACGGAAAATGTCTCGAAGAAATCCAACGAGTAACTAATAATCCTGTTATACAGAAAAAAGTGGCTATCGTGCCTTTTTCTGACGAATCATATAGTCCTACAAATTCATGGACTAAGAAAGTCATCAAATGAATCGTAATAACAATTGAAATGATCGAAAAAGAGATATGAGTTAATATATGTTCTAGGGTCGTAAATATCATAAAAAAATCATTAAAATTCATAAAAAAAGGTCCCCAATTACAAAATTGTAGTTCCAAATGAAATTTCATATAGGATTTATAGTGCCCCTTTTAGAGATGCCGCCACTCGGATTCGAACCGAGATGCTTTAGCACTGCTTCCTAAGAGCAGCGTGTCTACCGATTTCACCATAGCGGCTTGATCGAAGTCATCATAGTCCATATGATGTTCAATCGTCAAGATTGAAGGATTCAATGCAATATGTTTTAGGAAACGTTAGAATCGACGAATAAAGACTTGTTCAAATGAACATTTGAACGTTCAATAATATTATTGCGATGTGCTGTCATTTTTAACAACGGGTTTTCGCGTAGTATAAGTTCTCTCGGAACAGTTGGAACTAGAGGGTTATGTCCTCAGTTGAGGTCTAGAACTAAGAAATTACCCTTTATCCTTTTTGTTTTGAGAATTCATTTTTCAATGAACAAAAGAAAATAAATAGGCTTTTTTATGTATCACAATTGGATAACTACAGCCAAGGGCTTTCTGGAAATATTGATTTAGTTTGGTATTCAAACTGTATTAATGGTTGGGATCCTGATTTGATTGTATACATAATTCGTCGTGTAAAGATTTACCAAACCGATTAGGTATTTGGCTGCATATAAAATAAAAGAGTTTCAATCTCTATCAGAATTTTCTCATATGGTATGTACTTTACTTAGAATTTAGAATTTCAATTTCTAATTTTCTAATAAAGTCTATTAGAAAGAAAATCCATATCCAAAATAGATCCTATGTTTGGACCCTAGAATTGATCAATCTATATATCCGAATCGGTTTTGGATTGCGGAAGATTGACTTCTTGTTCGTACATAAATATCGATCTAAAGGGGATCCGGAAAGTTACAAAGCACAAAGTCTTAAAATATTTTAATCCAGTACTTTCATAGTTTCAAGGATTCATTAATTTTTACTACAGATTTTATACCCGCCTACGGAAAAAAATTTTCATAAAAGGAGCGTCAGCGTCGTTCATACTTGTTTCAAATTTTCCAAAAATATTAATGACGTATAACTATTCGGGATACATAATCAAATTCACCTTTCACAAGAAAATAAATGAAAAATAAATAAATAAATAAATAAATTGATTGTGAAAAGTGAATTGATGGGGAAAATAAGAATCCCCATCTCTCCCATTAGACTATTAGGCTCTTTATCTATATATTTAATATTTGTCCATATATAAAAGATTTTTTCTTTCTTTCTCAAAGTTTAAATTTGTTTTTGTTTGTCGGGCAAAAAAAACTTTTTGAATACCCAGTAGAAATAGATTTTGCTAAAGATAAAGCTTTTAACGCTGCCCAATATCCTTTTTTCTTCCAAAAATTTCTACGAATACGCTTTTTTGACGTAGAAGTACGTTTCTTTGGAACCGCCATTTAAATTTTTTGCTTTTAGAGTTGGATGTGAAAGACATATATATTGTTCAAGGTAAATCATTCTTGGCATTAATTATCTAGATCCAGTTCCTAGCGAAAACTTCTTTTTACCATAACATACAAAAAAATCGGATACACATGTACGATTTAGAGTACATACAGTAGGGATAAAGAAAAAAAATAATATACAAAAAAACGGGGAAAGGGAGACAATGCTATTATTACTATTTTTCAAAAAAAAAATGAAATTTCGTTCTATTCCCTTATCCTTAATTAAAATTAAAAATTAAATTATCCTTATACTAAATACTAATATATATACTAATATATATATATTGTTATTCTCTTTTACATCTTTACATTATACATACATATAACATATCTTTTCTTATCTTATTTCCTTTTATCCTGAAAAATTTGTTTTATTTGATTATGACTTTTTTCAAAAAAAAAAAGAAAGGAGCCGGGGAATCGGAAATAATTAATAAGAATGAAAAAAGTTTTATTTTCTTATGGAACAGACATATCAATATGCATGGATCATATCCTTCGTTCCGATCCCGACTATTATATTAATCGGATTGGTACTTATGTTTATTCCGACTGCAGCAAAAAATGCTCGTCGTATGTGGGCTTTTCCTAGTGTATCATTGTTAAGTATCGTTATGATTATTTCGACCGATCTCTCTATTCAACAAATAAATGGTGGTTATGTCTATCAATATTTATGTTCTTGGATCATCAATAATGATTTTTCTTTCGAGTTCGGTTACTTAATCGACCCGCTTACTTCTATTATGTCAACACTAATTACTACTGTTGGAATCATGGTTCTTATTTATAGTGACAATTATATGTCCCATGACCAAGGATATTTGAGATTTTTTACTTCTATGGGTTTTTTCACCATTTCCATGTTGGGGTTAGTTACTAGTACCAATTTGGTACAAATTTATATTTTTTGGGAACTAGTGGGAATGTGCTCGTACTTATTAATAGGTTTTTGGTTTACACGACCAATTGCGGCAAATGCTTGTCAAAAGGCTTTTGTAACGAATCGTGTAGGGGATTTTGGTTTATTATTAGGAATCTTAGGTTTTTTTTGGATAACGGGTAGTTTTGAATTTCGGGAATTGTTTGAAATGTTGAATAATTTGATCTCTAATGGTGGGGTGAATTCTTTTTTTGTTACTCTATGTGCCTTCCTATTATTTGTTGGCGCAGTTGCAAAATCTGCACAATTTCCCCTTCATGTATGGTTACCTGATGCCATGGAGGGACCTACTCCTATTTCGGCTCTTATACACGCTGCTACTATGGTAGCAGCGGGGGTTTTTCTCGTTGCTCGGCTTTTTCCTCTTTTCAGAGTCATACCTCACATAATGGGACTTATTTCTTTTATAGGTATAATAACGGTCCTTTTAGGAGCTACTTTATCTCTTGCTCAAAGAGACATTAAAGGGAGTCTAGCTTATTCTACAATGTCTCAATTGGGTTATATTATGTTAGCTCTAGGTATAGGTTCTTATCGAGCTGCTTTATTCCATTTGATAACTCATGCCTATTCGAAAGCATTATTGTTTTTAGGGTCTGGATCCGTTATTCATTCAATGGAATCTATTGTTGGCTATTCTCCCGATAAAAGTCAGAACATGGTTCTTATGGGTGGTTTAACGAAATATGTCCCAATCACAAAAAGTACTTTTTACGTGGGTACACTTTCTCTTTGTGGTATTCCGCCCCTTGCTTGTTTTTGGTCGAAAGATGAAATCCTTAATGATAGTTGGTTATATTCACCCGTGTTTGCAATAATAGCTTGTTCCGTGGCAGGATTAACTGCATTTTACATGTTTCGGATTTATTTACTTACCTTTGAGGGACATTTACGCGTTCAGTTTCAAAACTACAGTGGCACTAAAAACGGTTCCTTATATTCAATACCTATATGGGGGAAAGAAGGGGTGGGGCTGGATAACAAGAATTTACTCTTCTTAGCAATTACTAATAATGAAAGGCTTTCCTTTTTTTCCAATAAGGTCTATCAAATGGGCGGGAATGTACGAAATTCAATGCAAGTATTTAGTACTCATTCTGACAATAAAGACAATTCCACATATCCCCATGAGTCGGACAATACAATTCTATTGCCTCTACTTGTATTGTTCCTATTTACTTTGTTCGTCGGGTCCATAGGAATTTCTTTCGAACAGCTAGGAATGAGTTTTGATATCTTATCGAAATTGTTAACCCCACCAATAACTTTTTTACAAAAAAAAATAAAATATTCTGTGGATTGGTATGAATTTGTTACTACAAATTCAATTTTTTCAGTTAGTATAGCTTGTTTCGGAATATTCGTAGCGTCTCTTTTCTATGGGTCTGTTTATTCATCTTTTCAAAATTTAGACTTAATTAATTCATTTGTGAAAAAGGTCTCTAATAGGATTTTCTCGGATCAAATAACATCTGGAATATACAGTTGGTCCTATAATCGTGGTTATATAGACGTTTTTTATACAACATTCGTAATTGGAGGTATAAGAGAATTGGCCCAACTAACTCATTTTTTTGATAAATGGATAATAGATGGAATTACGAATAGTGTTGGCATTACAACTTTCTTTGTGGGAGAAGGTATCAAGTATGTGGGGGGGGGACGAATCTCTTCTTATCTTTTCATTTTTTTATCTTGTGTATTATGTATTAGACTTTTTTTTTACTTTTTCTTTTTTATTATTTGAAATCCTTGATTTTTTTTCAAAAAAGAAAATCAAATAAAAGATTTATCTTTTCATTTTTCATGAAAGTCCATTTTTCTAATAGTCTAATGGGAGAGATGGGGATTCTTATTTTCCCCATCAATTCACTTTTCACAATCAATTTATTTATTTATTTATTTATTTTTCATTTATTTTCTTGTGAAAGGTGAATTTGATTATGTATCCCGAATAGTTATACGTCATTAATATTTTTGGAAAATTTGAAACAAGTATGAACGACGCTGACGCTCCTTTTATGAAAATTTTTTTCCGTAGGCGGGTATAAAATCTGTAGTAAAAATTAATGAATCCTTGAAACTATGAAAGTACTGGATTAAAATATTTTAAGACTTTGTGCTTTGTAACTTTCCGGATCCCCTTTAGATCGATATTTATGTACGAACAAGAAGTCAATCTTCCGCAATCCAAAACCGATTCGGATATATAGATTGATCAATTCTAGGGTCCAAACATAGGATCTATTTTGGATATGGATTTTCTTTCTAATAGACTTTATTAGAAAATTAGAAATTGAAATTCTAAATTCTAAGTAAAGTACATACCATATGAGAAAATTCTGATAGAGATTGAAACTCTTTTATTTTATATGCAGCCAAATACCTAATCGGTTTGGTAAATCTTTACACGACGAATTATGTATACAATCAAATCAGGATCCCAACCATTAATACAGTTTGAATACCAAACTAAATCAATATTTCCAGAAAGCCCTTGGCTGTAGTTATCCAATTGTGATACATAAAAAAGCCTATTTATTTTCTTTTGTTCATTGAAAAATGAATTCTCAAAACAAAAAGGATAAAGGGTAATTTCTTAGTTCTAGACCTCAACTGAGGACATAACCCTCTAGTTCCAACTGTTCCGAGAGAACTTATACTACGCGAAAACCCGTTGTTAAAAATGACAGCACATCGCAATAATATTATTGAACGTTCAAATGTTCATTTGAACAAGTCTTTATTCGTCGATTCTAACGTTTCCTAAAACATATTGCATTGAATCCTTCAATCTTGACGATTGAACATCATATGGACTATGATGACTTCGATCAAGCCGCTATGGTGAAATCGGTAGACACGCTGCTCTTAGGAAGCAGTGCTAAAGCATCTCGGTTCGAATCCGAGTGGCGGCATCTCTAAAAGGGGCACTATAAATCCTATATGAAATTTCATTTGGAACTACAATTTTGTAATTGGGGACCTTTTTTTATGAATTTTAATGATTTTTTTATGATATTTACGACCCTAGAACATATATTAACTCATATCTCTTTTTCGATCATTTCAATTGTTATTACGATTCATTTGATGACTTTCTTAGTCCATGAATTTGTAGGACTATATGATTCGTCAGAAAAAGGCACGATAGCCACTTTTTTCTGTATAACAGGATTATTAGTTACTCGTTGGATTTCTTCGAGACATTTTCCGTTAAGTGATTTATATGAATCATTAATGTTCCTTTCATGGAGTTTCTCTATTATTCATATGGTTCCTAAAATAGGGAACCACAAAAAGAAAAATGATTTAAGCGCAATAATCGCGCCAAGCGCTATTTTTACCCAAGGCTTTGCGACTTCGGGTCTTTCAACTCAAATACATCAATCTGCAATATTAGTCCCCGCCCTACAATCCCAGTGGTTAATGATGCACGTAAGTATGATGGTATTGAGCTATGCAGCTCTTTTATGCGGATCGTTATTATCAGTAGCTCTTTTATTCATTACATTTCGAAAAAACATAGGCATTGTTGGCAAAAGCAATAATTTATTCATTTGGTCATTTTACTTTGGGGAGATCCACTACTTGAATGAAAAAAGAAGTCTTTTACAAAGCACTTCTTTTTTTTCATTTAGAAATTATCACAGGTATCAATTGACTCAGCGATTGGATCATTGGAGTTATCGTGTCATTAGTCTAGGGTTTACCTTTTTAACTATAGGCATTCTTTCGGGAGCGGTATGGGCTAATGAGGCATGGGGGTCTTATTGGAATTGGGACCCCAAGGAAACTTGGGCGTTTATTACTTGGACCATATTCGCGATTTATTTACATATTAGAACAAATCGGAATTTGCAAGGCGCGAATTCGGCAATTGTGGCTTCTGTGGGATTTCTTATAATTTGGATATGCTATTTTGGGGTCAATCTATTAGGAATAGGACTACATAGTTATGGTTCATTCACATTAACATCGAATTGAAGAAATGGACTAAATACATAGAAATATCAATCCATATAACGAAAGTTTGTGCGAGTTTTTGAGGACCATTTAGTAGTGATTAAAAATGTAAATGGTTCTCAAAAACTCGAGATGTATCTGATTCCAATTCCGATTCACTTCATTTTTTCTTTTGTTTTTTCATTGTACAGTGAACGATCTTTTAAATCACAGGATTATTTGACGTCTTATTGATGAAAACTATTTATAATTTATAAAAGTAATTAGATAGAATAGTTTCTGCCCTGTCAACTGATAGTGAGAGAAGGAAATCGGGATAAATACCGATACCTATTGCGGGTAGAAAGATACAGATCGAAACAAATAGTTCGCGTGGTCCAGAATCCAAAAAAGAAGAATTTGGAACATGAAACAGCTTGTATCCATAGAATATCTGACGTGACATAGATAATGAATAAATAGGAGTTAATATCATTCCAATTGCCATTACAAAAGTAATTAGTACTTTTGGCATTAAAAGATATTTCGGACTAGTAATTATTCCAAAAAAGACTACTAATTCTGCAACAAAACCACTCATTCCTGGCAACGCAAGAGAAGCCATCGAGAAGCTACTGAACATGGTAAATATTTTTGGCATTGGGATGGCTATTCCTCCCATTTCGTCGAGATAAACAAGACGTATTCTATCGTACGTCGTTCCTGCCAAGAAAAAAAGCGCAGCGCCAATAAATCCATGAGAAATTATTTGTAAAATAGCTCCATTGAGACCCATATCGGTTATGGAACCAATTCCTATAATTGTGAAACCCATATGAGATACCGAGGAATAGGCTATTCTCTTTTTTAAATTGCATTGACCTGGAGAAGTTGAAGCTGCATAGATTATTTGTATTGTTCCTACTATTATCAACCAAGGAGAAAATATAGAATGGGCATGGGGTAATAATTCCATATTGATCCGAATTAACCCATATGCCCCCATTTTTAATAAGATTCCGGCTAGAAGCATACATGTACTGTAATGTGCTTCTCCATGGGTATCTGGTAACCATGTATGTAAGGGTAGAATCGGCGATTTGACAGCATAAGTAATAAAGAAACCAAAATAGAATATTATTTCCAATTCCAAGGGATATGATTGATTAGCTGATGTTTCAAAATTTAATGTTGGTTCATTGGAACCATATAAACCCATACCTAGAACTCCCATTAAGAGAAAAATGGAACCCCCCGCAGTGTACAAAATAAACTTTGTAGCTGAGTACAGACGTTTCTTACCCCCCCACATGGATAAAAGTAGGTAAACAGGAATTAATTCCAACTCCCACATGATGAAAAAAAGTAAAAGGTCTCGAGAAGAAAATAATCCTATTTGACCGCTGTACATTCCTAACATTAGGAAATAGAACAATCGCGAATCTCGAGTAACTGGCCAAGCCGCTAAAGTAGCTAAAGTAGTGATGAATCCCGTCAGTAAAATGGGTCCTATGGAAAGTCCATCGATTCCTAGTCTCCAGTGAAAACCAAAAATATTTATCCATTTATAATCCTCCTTCAATTGGATTAATGGATCGTCCAATTGAAAATGATAACAGAATGCATAGGTTGTTAGAAGGAGTTCTAACATGGAGATACAAATAGTATACCACCGAACTGCCCTATTTCCTCTATGAGGGAGAAAGAAAATTGAGAAACCCGCGGATATTGGAAAAACGACAATTATTGTTAACCAAGGAAAATAACTCGTGATAAAGACAAGATAGACTTTGACCAGAAAAACCCGCACTCGAGAAAATCGATTTTCTCGAGTGCGGGTTTTTGTCGGTAAAAAGGAATCAAATGGATTCAAGTGGAATTGTATGAAACGTATCAATAAGCTAGACCCATGCTGCGAGTTGTCTCATGCCATAAATAAACCCGGACACTCAAGAAATCCGTTGGACAAGCGGATTCACATCTCTTACAACCTACACAGTCCTCCGTTCTTGGAGCAGAAGCAATTTGCTTAGCTTTGCATCCGTCCCAAGGTATCATTTCCAATACATCTGTGGGACAAGCTCGTACACATTGAGTACACCCTATACATGTATCATAAATCTTTACTGAGTGTGACATTGGATTTATCCATTTTTGGAACGTTATCAATTTTCGATCCGGTCAAATCAGTAGTAACTGAATCATATATTGCAAACACCAGACGAATCAGTGGTTTACCAGAAATTTTTTGATAATCAATCTACTTCTGGATCTGTTCATGAAAGAGAGCCAAGCCAAAATATTTTGATATCTTACGTTTCGGCAAACATGGTCATACGAGTTATCCATAACACACTAATTTGAATTGGTAAATATTCTATCTGTCTTTTTTTCTATCATTACGACTATTTATTCAACAAATTCGATTGATTGATACGAGTTGATTTTCTGTTACGATAGGTCGACGAAACAATAGCTGGTCCAATAGCTGCTTCAGCGGCTGCAATAGCTATAATAAAGATCGAGAAAATGTCTCCTTTTAATTGACGACTATCAAATAAATTCGAAAATGTTACTAGATTTATATTAACCGCATTCAGTATAAGCTCAAGACACATAAGTGCTCTAACCATGTTTCGGCTTGTGATCAATCCATAAATACCGATAGAAAATAAATAGGCACTCAAAAAAAGTACATGCTCAGTCATCATTGACCAACTCCTCATCAATCGAGATTGATTTCAATATGAACAAGAGTCAAATTTCACCGATTTGATTGACTAGAACCTAACAAGTACGAAACAAAGGAAGGTATCAGTAATAGATCGAACTAAAACTCAAACCCCTTCCATTTTATGGATAACAGTAAAATAGAAAAATAGAACTGAAGGAAAATTTATGTGATATGATAATCATAACACAGAAGAAAACAAGGCCTTATTTTTGATTTTGGATTTCTAATTCTAAGTATTTATTACTGACGAGCCGTAGCAATTGCGCCTATCAAGGCAACTAAAAGAATTATAGAAATGAGTTCAAAGGGAAGATAAAAATCTGTTGATAAATGAATTCCAATTTGTTGAACGCTACTTGTCAGGTCCTGCTCCATAATCTGGTTTGATCTTGTAGTCCAAATAATCCCATACCATGACATATTTGAAATAGTAGTAATTAGTGAAAAAAGAATACTTGTACAAACCAGTAAAGTGACTCCATCTCCAACTGTCAAAAGATATAAATCCTTGTAATATTCTGAACCATTCATGAACATCACAGCAAATACGATTAAGACATTTATGGCTCCTACGTAAATAAGGAGCTGTGCAGCAGCTACAAAATAGGAGTTAGATGGAATATGGAATAAAGATATACAAACAAGAACCAATCCCAATGAAAAGGCAGAATAAATTGGATTGGTAAGTAATACCACTCCTAGGCCTCCTAATATAAGACCCGATCCCAGAAACACTAAAAGAATATCATGTATTGGTCCAGGTAAATCCATTATGTGTAAAATAAAAATAAGAGATAAATAAGTTGAAATATTTCATGACCTTACTGACTACTGACCGGGCCAGGAAAAAGGAGGTTACCCTATCTTTCTTTTTTTTTGTAAAGGATACGTTCCTAATTGAATGGAATCCCAACGTGGTGTGGATTGATGTAGATACAGTTATTGGGCCAATCCTTCTTCTGTATCCGAAAGCGGTTGGAATTGTATATTTCGAAATCATTACGGATATATGAATCTATTCTAAACCCAAATCAAGCCGTGATTCTCAACAATCAACGGTTATGTTTTGTAGTTACTAACCAACCAAAAAGAAAGAAACTACGCTCCTTTAGATCAAAACTGAATCTTAGTAATCGTTCTTGAATCAAGGGGGTTATCCATGGCTATTTTGATTTGAGTCGAATTCATAATTGGTCGAATTGTGTAATCTCCAATTACTGACATTGGTAACCGACCCAAAGCAATTTGATTATAATTCAATTCGTGACGATCATAAGTAGAAAGTTCATATTCTTCAGTCATGGATAAACAGTTTGTTGGACAATACTCGACGCAGTTACCACAAAATATACAGATTCCAAAATCAATACTATAATGAAGCAATCGTTTCTTTCTAATATCTGTTTCCAATCTCCAATCAACAACGGGTAGATCCACGGGACATACACGAACACATACTTCACAAGCAATGCATTTATCAAATTCAAAGTGGATTCGACCGCGGAAACGTTCTGATACGATCGATTTTTCGTAGGGATATTGAATAGTTACAGGTAAACGATTCGCGTGAGATAAGGTAATCATGAAACTTTGACCAATGTACCTTGCAGCTCGTATTGTTTGTTGACCGTAATTCATGAATCTAGTCACTATAGGGAACATATAGCGGATATCTATGAAAAAATTGATGTTTCTTTCTCTTGCTTGAGAGAGGTTATGAATTTTGAATATGTATTCTGTTACAGTGAAAGGAGTTGGGAAGAAGTTGTCAATAATAGATTACCTAGAGAAACGGGTAAAAGAAATTTCCATCCAAGATTTAATAGTTGGTCCATTCTCATCCTAGGTAAAGTCCATCTTGTTGTGATAGAAATGAACAGGAACAAATAAGCTTTAGCTAATGTAATAAGGATACCGATTGTTGTTCCAAAGACTCCACCCGTTTTATTTATTCCGAAAAGTTCAGGAATGAATATGTACGGAATAGATAGATCCCACCCGCCCAAGTAAAGAACTGTTACAAATAATGAAGAAACTAGTAGATTTAGGTAAGAAGCAACGTAAAATAAACCAGATTTGATACCTGAATATTCAGTTTGATAACCCGCGACTAATTCCTCTTCTGCTTCTGGTAAATCAAAGGGTAATCTCTCACATTCCGCTAGGGAAGAAATTAGAAAAACTAAAAACCCTATAGGTTGACGCCACAGATTCCATCCCCAAAACCCATATTTTGACTGTGCCTCAACTATATCAACTGTACTTGAACTGTTAGATAATCATAGTCGATGATAACACCACCGTTCCCATCGCTATTCCAGAACCGTACATGAAACCTCAGCTTCATACGGCTCCTCAGCGGCCACAAATAAATCAAAAGACTGTTTTGGTTCCTTATTACTTTGGCATGTTTGTAGGGTGGGTAGAGTAAAGATGCATCGGAGAGTTCTGAATTCGACCAAAGAAATTCTGTCTGCTCTAATAACAAATAAAAAGCGCTTCTGAATTGATCTCATCCTTTATTTTCAAATTCTAATTGATTTTTGTTTAGTAATAGCTTAATCTTTCAATAAAATACTCGTACTCGTTGTATCAATAGACGACCCATATCTTTCGATTACGAAAAAGAATTAGACACTACATACACTAGTTCAGTGTATCATGATAGGAATTCCATCTGTATGAATATGGATGGGTTGGAGGAGATAAACAAAGACATCTTAGTATAGTATTCAAGGTTTCCTATTGTATTTTATTTCTTCCGTTCCTGTTCTTCTTTCTCACTAAAAAGAAAAAGAGGGGATTCTAAACTCAAAAAGGGAAGGATTATTTCGTTCCCGATAGTTATTTCTTTAATCGGTGGATAAGAGCATACTCTGGATCAGAATCGTGAGGAAGTACTGCTTGATCGTTTCTACCAACTTAAAGTCCTCATTATGATTCCTTTTATGGCAAAGTATCCCTTTGGATACCTTACATTATCTCCATTATGAATCCTTTGTGTACCTTGGTGTTCCTAACCGTCCACTCATTTTTGATTGATCCCCGGTATGGTAATACATACAATACAATTGTAGAAACTCTATACAGTTGATCTTTTGCATCCGCTTCAAGTCATGGTGACTAATCAACCAATCTTGGGATAAACAGTTTCCACTGCTTATGTTTACTTTCACCTTACTCTCGTACATAGGGGATGAGAATCAATCTTTTGACTGCAAATTTATAAGCTGTTTTGTTTCACTCATATAACTATCCGGTTTAATTCATTGACCCGAATAATGAATCAAAAAAAGAAAGATATCTATTCAATACATTCAACCCCTTTCCTAGAAAGAAAGGAAAGGGGTAAAGGTTCATGTTCGAACGAATCACACGTAGAGATATTGATAACACACATGGAGTTAACGGTATTTCATAACTAATGGATTGAGCAGCGGCTCGTAGACCACCCGAAAAGGAATATTTATTGTTCGATCCATATCCTGACATAAGAAGTCCAATAGGAGCAATACTGGAAATGGCGATCCATAAAAAAACACCTATACTGAGATCGGCTAGAACAAAACGATAGCCAAAAGGAATTGCTGAATAACTTAGCAGAATGGATATGACTGCTATAGATGGTCCGATACTGAATAACCGAACATCTCCTCTAGATGGTAGAAGATCTTCTTTGAAAAATAGTTTGATCCCATCCGCCGGAGCTTGAAGAATTCCCAAAGGACCAGCATATTCAGGACCAATACGTTGTTGTATCCCTGCGGATATTTCTCTTTCTAACCACACAATCACGAGTACACCTATTGCGATTCCCACTATAGGAGTAAAAATAGAGACAAGCAACCATACGAGGCCATACACCTCTTTTAAGGATTCCGATCTGGAAAAAGAATTGATAGCTTGTATTTCTGTCGTATCAATTATCATTTCAACGATCAACTTCTCCCATAATGATATCTATACTACCTAGTATCGTCATGATATCAGCCAATTTCATTCTTTTAACTAGCTGAGGAAGAATTTGCAAATTGATGAAACCGGGTGGACGAATTTTCCATCTCCAGGGAAACCCACTATTATCTCCGATCAGAAAAATTCCCAATTCTCCTTTTGGGGCTTCGACTCTCACATAAAGTTCTTGTTTCGACAATTCAAAAGTGGGAGAAGGCTTTTTACTAATGAATCGATATTGAAAATCATTCCATTCGAAATCCCTTGCTTTATCAAAGCGCCGTACTTCTAAATTCTCATAGGGCCCGCCCGGAATTCCCTCCAGAGCCTGTTGAATAATTTTGATGGATTCCGCCATTTCACTGATTCGTACTAAATAACGAGCTAACGAGTCTCCTTCTTTTTGCCATTGGACTCCCCAATCGAATTCATCGTAACACTCATAACGATCAACTTTACGAAGATCCCATTGGATTCCGGAAGCTCGTAGCATTGGTCCTGATAAACCCCAATTTATGGCTTCTTCTCCACCAATAATGCCCACCCCTTCAACTCGTTCCAAAAAAATGGGATTCCGTGTAATAAGTTTTTGATATTCAACAACCCCTGTTAAAGAATAATCGCAGAAATCCAAACATTTATCTATCCAGCCATGAGGTAGATCAGCAGCTACTCCCCCGATACGGAAATAATTATGCATCATTCGCATACCTGTGGCAGCTTCGAATAGATCATATAGCAATTCCCTCTCTCTGAAAATATAGAAGAAAGGAGTCTGTGCACCGATATCTGCCATAAAAGGCCCAAGCCATAATAAATGAGAAGCTATACGACTCAACTCCAGCATAATGACTCTGATATAGCTGGCTCTTTTAGGTACTTGAATATTTCCCAGTTGTTCTGGCGCATTTACCGTTATTGCCTCTGTGAACATAGTAGCTAAATAATCCCAACGTGTTACATAAGGTAGATACTGTATAATTGTTCGGTTTTCCGCAATTTTTTCCATCCCCCTATGTAAATAACCCAATACGGGTTCACAGTCAATAACATCTTCACCATCTAGAGTAACGATGAGTCGAAGAACACCATGCATTGATGGGTGGTGCGGACCCATATTGACTATCATGAAGTCTTTTCTTGTTTCCGGTACAGTCATATGTTTTCTTCCCCTGATTCATTATTTCATGAATTGCTGGAAACGAGGTTCATCAAAATTCAAGATCCAATAAACCAAATAATTCAAACGAATCTTCCAATTAACGAATTTTTGGTTCCCGAATATCCAACTGACCAATTAATTCTTTATAACGTACTCTATTTTTCTTTGACAAATAAGCCAGTAGTCGTTGACGTTTTCCAATAATTTTCCGCATACCTCTCTGAGATAAATAGTCTCTTCTGTGCAATTCCAAATGGGAAGTAAGTCTCTGTATCTTATTGGTGAGGTTGAATATTTGAAATTCAACAGATCCTTTGTTTTTTTCTTCTTGCGGAATAACCGAGATTAATGAGTTTTTTATCATAAAAATTTCTTTCTCTTTTTTCTTTCTTTTCTGATATTACTGATCAGAAATAATAATAATGCCGCTCGTTTAGGTCTGGTACGCACAATAAAATAATATGGATTTAGTCATAGACTACTTTTGTCTATCGAATCCAATTCAAAGTTGTATTTCTACATTGGATTCGATAGAAAGAGATGGTATACTTCTATGCTCACAAAAGGTAATGATTTGGACTTAAGAAAATTCTTCCGATTCATTTCTAGATCCAATTGCTATGATACATCATTGAATCAGTATCGTGTATCAGAATGTAACATAACCTGTGTACATCTGTATGCCTTTATCTGCCGGATATGACACGTAATATAGATATATAGCAAATGTACCATCAACGAATTCTGAATCGTGGATACATATGTATCCTTGACATACTGAAACGACTTCCATTATTGATATTAAACCAGTAGCGATTCATACAAGCTAAATCTTCTAATCGATAATTGGGCCAAAGAAACAATTTGAGTTGGATCAATTTATTTCTATCCGTATCAATATGCTTGTCCTCATCCAAAAAATGCACACAGTTCCTTATGTTGTACTCGTCGACCCATACTGGATCCCTATCCAAAAATATCCAACTTTCAGAATTAAAACAAACTCGAATTCTAAATTCTCTCCGACGTCTAGTAGATGGAATATTGTCAGGAACAAGCAAATCATATTTCTTTTCTTGGCATATTTGATTAGTTTGGTGCTGATTCTTATGGACCAAGGCAATACTTATTGTTTGATACATAATTGATTGTCCATCCAATTTTTTAAACAAACGAATCGGATCGATAGTTAGTATTTTGGATTTTATGAGTCTTCTCAAATCTGGTAGAATAGACTTCGTTGACTTATGTAGCTCCGTCAATGTACCCATATCCAAGTCTTCTAGTAGTGTAGTGTATACAGAAAGATCCTTTTTCCTTGGACTTTCCGACATCTTAATCCCGAAAGACAATCCCCTGATATAGTCCAGATCCACAGTTGGATCCAAGTGTAATTGAGAAAGCAAATGTTTTTTCAGGAACAAATTTGTGTATACTTTACGAACCATCTCCATGAGTTTTTTTTTTTCTTCACGTTCTTGCTTTTTCTTATTCTTAATGTCTGAGTCTGATTTCGATTCCGCGGAATCTGTTTCAAGATCTTTTTGTTGATTTTGCGGATCTGATCCAAGATTCTTTTGGCCCGGCTGTTCTTTTTCTTTTTGCTTACGCTGTTCTTTTTCTTTTTGCTTACGCTGTTCTTTTTCTTTTTGCTTAGGCTGTTCTTTTTCTTTTTGCTTACGCTGTTCTTTTTCTTTTTGCTTACGCTGTTCTTTTTCTTTTTGCTTAGGCTGTTCTTTTTCTTTTTGCTTACGCTGTTCTTTTTCTTTTTGCTTACGCTGTTCTTTTTCTTTTTGCTTAGGCTGTTCTTTTTCTTTTTGCTTAGGCTGTTCTTTTTCTTTTTGCTTAGGCTGTTCTTTTTCTTTTTGCTTAGGCTGTTCTTTTTCTTCTTGCTTAGGATGTTCTTTTTCTTTTTGCTTACTACGCCGTTTTTTTTCTTTTTGCTTAAGCCGTTTTTCTTCTCGTTTTATTATTTGATGAACTTTCTTCATCTGTTCTCTTTCTTTTTGCTTAGGATGGTCTTTTTCTTTTTCTTGTTTCTTACGCTTATACCATTGTCTCAGTAGTTGTCTTAAATAAATATACCCTTTTCGATTTTCGCTAAAGATTTTCTCATCGAAAACAAGTAATTTAATTGGTATGATCCGCGGATCATGCTCATATGCACCATCATCATCATACTTATAATCCTTATATGCATCATAAAGTCGCGCTAATTCTAAGAAGAACCAAGCGAACCGAGATTCCGTTTCCGTTTTCATTTTCGTTTCCATTTTCATTTTCGTTTCCATTTTCATTTTCGTTTCCATTTTCGTTTCCATTTTCGTTTCCGTTTCCATTTTCGTTTCCTGATCCGAAAGTTTAACAATTTTTTTCATGTTTTCACTCATTTCCAACCAATCCAATTTGATTTTTTCCACCCACCCAAAAAAGAAAAAGTCTTTATGAATGTTGGTCCCAGTATCTCTATCGGTCTGGGTCTTAATATCGATATTCTCTCTAAGAGATTTAGAAAGAATTTCCAACTCAAAAGATTTTTCATCCATATTCTCTGTATACGAATGAATAGAATTCATATTCCTATTCATAAGAAGATGATCTTCTAGAGAATCATTAAGATTCTTATTCTCTGAAATAGAATCCTTCTTATTCTCTGAAATAGAATCCTTCTTATTCTCTGAAATAGAATCCTTCTTATTCTCTGAAATAGAATCCTTCTTATTCTCTGAAATAGAATCCTTCTTATTCTCTGAAATAGAATCCTTCTTATTCTCTGAAATAGAATCCTTCTTATTCTCTGAAATAGAATCCTTCTTATTCTCTGAAATAGAATCCTTCTTATTCTCTGAAATAGAATCAGAAAGAAATGGATAATCCTTAACAGAAATATATGAGTATGAGTCCTTCTTGTCCTCATAATAAATATATTTCTGTGATAAAAGATCATATCTGTAGTTTTTTTTTACTTTATGAACATGAGCCGGTAATGGCTTCATTACAGAATCTTCTTGTTTCTCGCGATGAATGGGTTGGGCTTTTTTGTATGAATCTTTTTTTGATTTTTTATATTTTTTCTTTTGACTCGTACGGCGTTTACTGACCTCATTTCGCCATTCTTGCGGTACTAACTTAGACCATCCAGTCTGAGATAAATGGTATTGATAATAACCCCTTAACCAGTTTTTCCATTTATCAGAATTCGAAAGTCTTTTAGATTTTGCAATTCCTAGTGTCCGCAAAAAGTCTTTTATTTCATTCTTGCGATCTTGAAGTACAGATCTCAAGCGATACTCATTCGCTTGTGTTTGCGATAAATTGTAAAATACATGCGCTTGGGACAAGGAAGATAAGTTCCGCCGCCACCGCCGCTGAGAAGTCTGTGATTTCTCATTACTACTATCAGTATCAAAACGCGATTTTTTGAGAATCGAAATAAAGTTCATTATGAGTTTTTTTTTCTTTGCTTCAACAATTCTTTTTTTCTTATCCTTGCTCATTATTTTGATTTTTGATTCAAAGGATTCAAAGAAAGGTTGTGCATGAATTATGAAAATCTCAATGGTATCTAGAAAAAGATCCCTGTATTTTCTTTCTATGAAACAGAGCAATTTAGCCTTGAATTGGGCCCTCTTTCGTGTGACTACAGACCAAAAAAAAGGTTCCGTTAGTTCTATTTCCATTTTTTCAACATTAAGCCTTTTCGCACCACAATTTTCACGTATACGTCCATCTGGAGTTAGATAGAAGGCCATTAGTTTGATGTAATTTTTTACTATTTCGCGCCAGATTATCTCTCTATTAACGTACAACATCTTCCCCATTTGAATTTGTGAACGAGTCAAATTTGGAGAAAAAACAGGAGGAGGATTTCGAAAGGGTATTGCATTTTGATTTTGAAAGCTATTTTGATATTGAGGTAAAAAGGACCTTTTGAAAACCTTAGCCCCCCCCTTACTGGGTCTTGTCGGGCGGATGAAGATATAGTTTTGCCTTTGAGGCATTCGAAGTTGAGATACTCTCCCTTTTATTTCTCTATTTGGTTTGCGAGAAATGGGATTTTTTTTGCCAATTCTTTTGTTCTTTTGATTAGCTAATTTTCTTTGAATTCTTTTTTCTTGATCAGCGAATTTTATTTGCATTCTTTTTTTTTCATCAGAGAATTTTTTTAGCATTCTTTTTTGATCCAATAATTTCCTTCGAATTCTGTCTCGATCAGATAATGTTTTTTGCTTTTTTTTTTGATCAACTAATTTTTTGAGAATTCTTTTTTGATCAGCTACTTTTTTTTGCATTCTTTTTAAAATGAGTTGATTTTTTTCTTTTCTACTAATATATTTTCTTCTTTTGTTCTTTTGATTAGCTAATTTTCTTTGAATTCTTTTTTTAGATTTCTTAAATTTATTCGATTTAGATTTCTTAAATTTATTCGATTTATAAACTTTGTTTTTAATATATTTCTTAATCAAATTACTAAAAAATAGAGTGCTTTTTTGAATCCATCTCATTTGATCTTTTAAGATCTCTAGTATTCTCCGTAGAAATGGAAACCTTTTTATTAAAGGTCTTATTAGACCTCTTATTAGAATTCGAATTAGAACTGAAAAAGGTTTCTTTTTCTCTTTTCTACTTCTTTTTTCGAGTTCTTCCAAAAGGGGTGTAAAAAACCCTTCTTTTTTTACAAAACGACCAAAAGGTCTTGTTATTCCCGCTCCCCACGCTGTTAAATAAAAAGAAGGTTCGCGTTTCAGTTTCCTTTTTCTTTTATTTTTCCAATCTGCATTTCTTTTTTTCTCTTTCATTGGATCTCTATGACGGGATCGTAGCTTAGATCTGCGCCAAAGTTTTGGATAGAAAGGGTCTAGGACCTTTATCTGAATACCTTCTAGTAACCAGTCCTTCGGAAATTCTGTGTCTGATATTTCAACGCCCATATAAGTGCATTTGACATGCATTTCTTTCTTCCAATCGCTCCAATCCGCGGACCATTCGGAAGTTTGACGGAATAACATACGGACGAGATTTTTCACTATGACTATTGAAGGCAATAGGATGTATTTTCTAAAATACGACTGGGCTACTACGGCGAGACTTCTTGATCCTTGCATTATCAGGACAACCTCCCAAGATCCGTAGCTTAGCAGTTCTTCAAACCTCTGTTGTATGTGTTCTAGGATTCTTTCTGCTATTTCCATTTCCTTTTCTTCTTCCTCCGAAAGAGATCGCGTTTCTGTCGGTTCTTTATCTTTTTTTATCTCAGAATCCGAAGTTGAGACTTCGAATTTGGGACCTTTCTCCACCCAAATACTAAAAATTTGTTTTGTTCTTTTGATATTGGAGATGATTTTGGAGATATTAAAAGAAGAAAAAAAAGAAGGAAAAAGCGTTCTGTCTGTTCTGCCCAAAAAAAGTGGAGACCGGATGTGTAGTTGATACGGATTCAAAATAACTGCTTTACGTCTTTGAATGGTCGTGGATCCTCTGATTAGGTCCCTATCAAAATCCGGTTCTTTTCTGAACTGCAGTAGCGCTATCTCTTTGTTGTTTTGGCCGTCTAGTTCATCATCAAGAGGGGTATCAGGATTCTCTTTGGTTTCCTGATCCTCCTCCCTCTCCTTATAAACTACCAAGCGTTTGTATTCTCTTGAAAGAACCGGATAGTAATCCAGCGGGTCGTCCGCAGCTCTTTCCTCCTCCTCTTGAAAATCGATACCCAAGTTGTGTGACCGTTTCGGAACTTCTGTACCGATTATGTCTTTCCCAGTATCCTTAGTCTCCGCCTCAAATGTCCCTATATTTGGATCTATGGGTTGAATTTGAACTTTCACTTGAGAATTAAAGTGATAGTCCTGGCGCTCTTTCAGGTTTATGTTTATGGACATAATAATCATAGCTAGGTCGACTGGTGATAACCCTGGGATTTTCGCGTCTCGCAGCTCCAAGAGTTCTGGGCAACCAACAGCAAGGATACAGCTAGTCGTAGGGGGCTTGACCGGATATGAGCCCCGGTACTCTGCGGGAGAATATCTTTCTTCTTTCCCTTTTTTACGATATGGTCCGCTCAAAAAAGGATCCAATATTTTAGGCAAGTATTTTTCATTATCCTCATCATCATCGTACTCGCACAATCTGGTCCTTTTTTCGAGCACATCCAAAACAAGGGCTCCCTTGCTTAGAGTTCTTATTCGATGTACTAATTCACGGCGCATGTTGTTCCTTTTTTTGCTGTTGATAGAAACCAAATCCTTCTCGAGATACCAATCGGAATTCCATAGTGCTCTTTTTTGATTAGGCCAAAACTGGATATTTCTGTACACCATTTTCCAAAAAGTTGACAAACTGGGTGGGTGTGTCAAAGATATTATTTGTTTTCCATAACCCGGACGTGCGTGAAAAAAATATTGTGACATTTCATCTATTACTGGTTTTTCAAGGTTGTGATTTTTTATAGATCGTAATGGACGATTCCATTGTCTATAGTCGAATAGAAGGTTTACTATGCTTTCTTCGAACCAAAAGAGGTAATTTTTATCTATTTGCTTCATTCGCTCCCATCTTCTGAATTCTATGTTTTCTGGCGTTCTCCTAGTACAAGCAAACAACGGTATTCTGCCTAAATAGTAGAGATTGATGATAAATAAGATAATAACAAAGAGTTGACCTTTAGATTTAGAATATTTTAAAAACAACCCTGACGCACGGGACTGACAAAGTAGAATGTACTTATTCTTCAGCCCAAGAGAACGCATTTTCCATCCCCAAAAAGAATTCATTTCCTCCATCCAAAATAATACCAATCCAACCAATTTCATGAAGAAAATGTGACCAATTAACCAACCAACAAAACTACTTGTTACAAATAACATCTTGTTGTTGCATTGAAACATAAAAACGTTGACTAATCTGGCTAACGTTGAACTTGGTAAAAGGAATTGATTGACTAATTGAAAAATGAGATTATTCAAGAATACACGTCGAACGCTGAAATTACGTATTGAATTTATGTTTCTGTTAGTATACTCAAAAGATCGTATTTCTTTTTCCCATAGGACATGAAACAAAAGATACGATAGAACCAGGACAGTTATTGTATGAGGTCTATCCAATGCTAAATGCAGAGGCGCATAATAGATCGATATGAACATCATGAATTGTCCTATAATAAACCCAGCTGTTGCTGATACCAACTTCTCGGTTCCTTCTTGTTCTTCCATAACCCAAGCTCGGAAAAGGAAGAAATAAGAGGGCCCTATGGAGAATGTGGTCAGAAATCCATAATAGAGTCCGACCACAACGACCGAATTGATTATTTTCACGCATAAGGATACCGGATTACTCAGTAGAAAAGGTTTTAAAACCATGGCAGACCTCCGTTTTTTTTCTAGTGCTATTGCATTACTATGCTATTTCTATATATATATATATATATTTTTTCTTTTCTAGTGCTTATGCTATTTCTATATTTCTAGTGCTATTGCATTACTATGCTATTTCTATACTATGCTATTTCTATACTATGCTATTTCTATATCATTCATTTATATTATGATGATACCATCTTCACTTTTTCATAGATAGAAACAGCATAGACTAGGTTCTATATCATTCATTTATATTATGATGATACCATCTTCACTTTTTCATAGATAGAAACAGCATAGACTAGGTTCTATATCATTCATTTATATTATGATGATACCATCTTCACTTTTTCATAGATGGAAACAGCATAGACTAGGTTCTATATCATTCATTTATATTATAATTCACTTTTTCATAGATGGAAACAGCATAGACTAGGTTCTATATCATTCATTTATATTATGATTCACTTTTTCATAGATAGAAACAGCATAGACTAGGTTCTATATCATTCATTTATATTATGATTCACTTTTTCATAGATAGAAACAGCATAGACTAAGAAATGACATCTCTTATGTCAATGACACCAAAGGGATATTAAATGAATGGAATTTGGATATGCATGGAATAGAATGAAATAGAGCCGCTTTGAGGTTCCTGTGAAATGAGGCATGGGGAGCGGAGCCACTACGAAGAAGTTCCGGGAGTTACGAAGGAAGCTGCGGGCTCATATTGGTCATGGGTTGAGGAGGGAATTGAACTCTAAGAGATCTAATCTCCTGTTCTTCCTCAGTAGCTCAGTGGTAGAGCGGTTGGCTGTTAACTGACTGGTCGTAGGTTCGAATCCTACTTGGGGAGATTTGATGAATTCTTCATTAAAGAATTCAGAATTAAAGGGCTCGCTTTGACCGTTAGGAGTAGGTAACCCGTTCCCTGTCTTTGTTTCTATTGCATTCTATCTCGTCGTATCACATTCTGTTCTGCGATATTTGAGAATCACCGTCAATACCTCGGTGTAGGTCCGGGATAATTCTTTGTTCCACAGCCCTGGGGCTATTTACAACTAGCCAATGCCAATTAAGAATTCTCAGATGATGTACTAGCAGTGCATCAAAGATGCAGTGCATTCATCGATTCTCCCAAGGGGCCACA